AAATATCCAAATACATGTCTTATTTTTTTAATAATCCATATTTATAGCAATAAAATACTATCGTTCCTTCACCAAGTAATAAGATAACTGAGTAATTACAAATATCTAGAATCTATATTATTTATAAGGGACCAGAAATCCCTTGCTTACGTATCATTAGGAAATGCATTAACATAAATACAGCCGTAAGAAGAGGTAATACAAAAGTGTGTAAACTATAAAAACGAGTCAAAGTGGATTGTCCAACACTAGCACTTCCGCGTAATAATTCTACAAGAGGGGATCCTATTACCGGAATAGCGTCAGGTACACCTGTTACAATTTTGACTGCCCAATAACCAATTTGATCCCAAGGTAAAGAATAACCTGTTACACCAAAAGATGCGGTCAATACACCCAGAACCACACCAGTAACCCAAGTTAATTCGCGAGGTTTTTTAAAACCGCCGGTGAGGTATACACGAAATACGTGCAGGATCATCATTAGGACCATCATACTTGCCGACCATCGATGAACTGATCGGATTAACCAACCAAAGTTAGCTTCAGTCATTATATATTGAACAGAAGCAAAAGCCTCAGTAACAGTTGGACGGTAATAAAAAGTCATAGCAAATCCCGTAGCTACTTGTACTAAAAAACAAGTAAGGGTAATTCCTCCTAGACAATAAAATATGTTGACATGCGGAGGAACATATTTACTAGTTATATCATCTGCAATCGCCTGAATCTCAAGACGTTCTTCGAACCAATCATAAACTTTATTGAGATAGGTAAACCAAGGTTACTCCCCCTCCAAGAACTGTATATGAGAATTTCATCTCGTACAGCTCAAACAAAAAAAAATCCAAATACTGATTGAAACGGATATGGAATATAAAGTTTTAAACTTCTCTCATTCAATATTATTTAAGGATATGAAAGAGTCAAAACGCGGAAGCTCTTCTTTGTGGTTAAATGCCAAAAAATCAAGTCAGCTCATACATCTTTATGTTGTGTTGATCGTTACAGGCCTCTTGAATCTTCTAGATTACCTATCTTTATTGTCTTTTTTATTTGGTATTTGTATGTAATGGGAATGCAGATTTCTTCTTGTTTTCTTTATTATTGATAGGAATTCTCTTGTTAAGACCCTACTTAACTAATCAATTGAAACCTCAGATTCATACGAGAACCGCGATAATTCAATGAAACCTTCAAAGTCCAAAGTTCACTGAGTGAGAACCATTGGATCATTACTTATTCAATCAAAAAAATAGCTAGAATGATTAAAAACATAAAATACAAAGAAGCGTCTGCCCTTTCATCCAAATAAGAGTTTAAAAGCAGAAAAATATTTTGATTTATTAAAAGATAGAACCGAAAGAAGTCCGGCTACGAGGTCTGAGTATTAAGTATGAATCATAGTTCGAATACTTTGTGATCTATTTGATCTATTTCGTGCTCCAGATACTTGAATCAATATCCGACGAAGTAAAAACATCTTGATAAAGATGACAGACCCCATTCTCTGTACTATCCATAGGGTCAATTCTAACAAGTCACACACTCATATTCCGGAAATATACAATGCAGAAAAAATTTCGCGGTCGAACTACCAAAGGAGAATAGGCTAAAATTTTTAGACCTACATACTTTACTTTTTTGTATCGAACGAAAAGTTAAGACTTAAAGATTCTTCTCAGTCTAATTCACTGAAATTCCATCCAGTAGAACAGAAGAATTATAAATCTCCAAAATAATAGATAGGAATACCGCAAATAGAGCCATTGCAATACCCATTAAAGGGGTCGTTCCCCATCCAGGAGCTACTTTACCATATTCGGAATTCAATGGTTTCAATAACTTCCCTACAGTAGTACTTCTTGGACCAGATCTAGAACTATCCTCAACAGTTTGTGTAGCCATAAATCTTATTTTTTATTCATTACGATCTGTTGACTTTGTATACTATTCCATTGTAAATAAAAGATCTTAGCATAGATCCGTTGTGGTCTTTCAATTCTATAATAATGGAAACAGCAACCCTAGTCGCCATCTTTATATCTGGGTTACTTGTAAGTTTTACTGGGTATGCTCTATATACTGCCTTTGGGCAACCCTCTCAACAACTAAGAGATCCATTCGAGGAACACGGGGATTAGTTGACGTAATCAGCCTCCAAATATTTTGGAGGCTGATTGCGTCAATGAAAATAATGAAAAATTATTTCATTTTTTGGTTGAAATTTTAGGTGGTTCCCGAAAAAAAATAGCGAAAAAAATTATCCCTAAAGTGGATACTAAGAGAAATGTATAAACCAATGCTTCCATAAATTTGATCGTGGTTTACAATTATAGCTTTCATACCTGTTTTGTTTATGTTTACTTAGGCGTATCCCTCCGGATAAAGAAAGAAAAAGAGTAAAAGAAACGGCAGCGATTTAAATCAAGATTCCTACCTACCGTACCCTACCTATTAAATAAACTCGCAAACAGAAACTAGACGAAAAAAAGCAATGTTGCATCAGACTGCTTGTCTTTTTGTAGTTGGATCTCCAAGTTTTTGGAATGCCCCAAATTCCACTTGAGCATCCAAATCTGGATCAATACCAGCAAAAACATCTCTGAAGAGGGTTCTAGCACCATGCCAAATGTGTCCAAAGAAGAAAAGTAGAGCAAACGAAGCATGCCCAAAAGTAAACCAACCTCTTGGACTGCTACGAAAAACACCATCGGATTTCAAAGTAGCACGATCTAATTCAAAAATCTCACCCAATTGAGCCCGTCTAGCATATTTTTTCACAGTTGCGGGATCACTATAACTCACTCCATTAAGTTCACCGCCATAAAACTCAACAGTTACACCTACTTGTTCGACACTATATTTAGATTCTGCCCTTCTAAATGGGACGTCGGCTCTAACAATTCCGTCTCCGTCTACCAAAACAACCGGAAATGTTTCAAAAAAAGTAGGCATACGGCGTACAAACAGTTCGCGCCCTTCTTTATTTCTAAAAACGGGGTGCCCTAACCATCCAACAGCTATTCCATCCCCATTGTCCATTGAACCCGCTCGGAATAACCCCCCTTTTGCTGGATTATTACCAATATAATCATAAAAAGCTAATTTTTCAGGAATTTTAGACCAAGCTTCTGATACACTTTGATTTTCAGCTAGTCCAGCACTAACTCTTCGATATATTTCTTGTTGAAAGTATCCCTGATCCCATTGATAACGAGTAGGACCAAATAATTCAATGGGAGTAGTTGCAGAACCATACCACATAGTTCCAGCAACAACAAAAGCTGCAAAAAAGACAGCAGCAATACTACTGGAAAGGACGGTTTCAATATTTCCCATACGTAATCCTTTGTATAGACGTTGAGGCGGACGAACACTAAGATGGAATAAGCCCGCTAATATACCCAACGTCCCTGCTGCAATATGATGAGAGGCTATTCCTCCCGGAACAAAAGGGTCAAAACCCTCCACGCCCCACGCCGGATTTACGGGTTGGACCTTTCCAGTTAGTCCATAAGGGTCGGATACCCATATTCCAGGACCATATAATCCTGTTACATGAAATGCGCCAAAACCAAAGCAAGCCACTCCGGAAAGAAATAAATGAATTCCAAAAATCTTGGGCAAATCCAAAGATGGTTTTCCTGTACGTTCATCACAAAAAATTTCTAGATCCCAATATACCCAATGCCAAATAGCTGCCAAGAAGCACAAGCCCGAAAACACGATATGTGCTCCGGCTACCCCTTCGTAACTCCAAAGACCCGGATTCGTTATAGTCCCTCCTGTAATATTCCAACCACCCCATGAATTGGTTATTCCTAAACGAGTCATGAAAGGTATAACGAACATACCTTGTCTCCACATTGGATCAAGAACAGGATCGGAGGGATCAAAAACTGCTAATTCATATAGAGCCATCGAACCGGCCCAACCAGCAACTAGAGCCGTATGCATTATATGAACAGAAAGCAAACGGCCGGGATCATTCAATACAACAGTATGAACACGATACCAAGGCAAACCCATGGAAATACCCCTTTATCAATGAAAAATGGACACTATGTAACTTTATTGCATTGGAAAAAACTATGTTACGGACCCCCCCTTTTTTAGGTAATTATTTCGGAGAAAGGATTAATATTTGTTCTATTCTGTTAGTAATAATGGAACAATTCGATTCATAGGAAAAAAGGGAAGCGGATCTATTCTATATCCGATAAGTACCAATACGCAATGGGGGTGAATCCTATTTTATATGAACCCAGATAGCTATTGTTGTTCATCATTCAGAAGTCCGCTCGTAAAAAATTTCCTTTATTTTGATTCATTCTCTCTTACTTTACTTTTATTTTAGATTTGATTTTAGCTTATTCAACTTATGTATTAAATATGATTAATAAAGTAGGAAAAAAGGATAATATTATTAAAAAAATGAAACCCCAGCCTTACGTTTCCACATCAAAGTGAAATAGAGAACTTCATTCTCTTTTTTTTCATTTCATGCCTATTGGCGTTCCAAAAGTACCTTTTCGAAGTCCTGGAGAAGGCGATACATCTTGGGTTGACATATAGTGCGACTTGTCAGATATGTTGGGCTATATGGGATTTCCCCATTTTCTCCCTCGATCGAGATATCCTCTGTTTCGCCCAAAAAGATTGATTGAATTATCAAAAATTTGTAACGCGAAGCGCAAAAAATCAAGTGGAATTAAATGCAGAGAGTATTTAGATTGATATTAGATTATCAAAATTTTTTTATGGTTTACGTGATCGGACTAATAAAATTCAGTATCCAGGCTCCGTTTAGCAAAAACCCAATTGATAATTAATATATAATATTTTTATAATTACTACTTATATGATATGCAAATATGATATGCAAAATTATGATAACAAATTCTATTAAAAAATACAAAAAATTGAAACAGGGTTATCTAAAACTGTTGATAAAATCAAATAATATAATTAAAAATTTGTTCACTATTTGACAGAAGACATGTGAAAGAAATTAATTGAAAAAAAAAAAGAAGGAGTAGTAAAAAAAAGACGCGGTAGTTGGTTCATTTGTCCTATATGTGCAAATCAAAATCGGGCAAATTTTTCCTTTTACTCGGGGTAGAGCATAAACCTAAAAAATAGAATAAAAAAAGGAAGAAGCCCGTTCAGGAACAAGAAAAAACCATCGCTATTTCAACTGAATCTCGATGAAAAAAAAATATCAATGAATCCAGTTAGTCTGAAAGGCCTAATCAGTTTTTTTATTATAGAATTCTAATATCTAATAAAAGGGGCCAAAACTTTTTTTTTACTTTTAAAAATAAAAAGGGAGCAAGCCCTTCCCTTATAAGTTAGAAATAAAAGCATTCTATGAAAAAAAGGGTGGGGGGGTGAACACATTGATTTTTTCACAATTTTTGTTGAACCGTATGCATCAAAAGGTGCTTGTACGGCTCCTAAGGAATAAAATTTTATCCTAATCAACCGACTTTATCGAGAAAGATTATTTTTTTTAGGCCAAGAGGTTGATACCGAAATCTCGAATCAACTTATTAGTCTTATGATATATCTCAGTATAGAAAAGGATACCAAGGATCTTTATTTGTTTATAAACTCTCCTGGTGGATGGGTAATATCTGGAATGGCTATTTATGATACTATGCAATTTGTGCGACCCGATGTACAGACAATAGGCATGGGATTGGCCGCTTCAATAGCATCCTTTATCCTAGTCGGAGGAGCAATTACCAAACGTATAGCATTCCCTCACGCTTGGCGCCAACGAGTTTTTTTTATTTTCGAGAAAAAAATACTATGCCTTCGCCATCGGAAATATGAATTAGTTAAGTAATAATAGCATGGCACTTCGAATTCGATATGAAATTTTTTGATTCAAAAAAATTAGATTATATATTGAAAGAGTAGTATGAGATAAGGAAGGGGTATTTCAAATGATATCTTACCTATTCGGGCACATCTCAGCGTCACAAACTTTGTTTTCACACCAGAAGCTTATAAAAAAAAAAAAAGACACTTTGGGATTGCTTAATCATAGACGAATAAAAAAATGATATATATAAAGCAACGGAACCATCATAGTATTTTTTTAACTCCTACAAAAAAGAAGTATGGTAATTGGATCATTTATGGATCTGTGTATAATACAACCTAGACTTTTTTTTCTTTCGCCGAAAGGAAAGGTCAAAAATGCAAATTCCATTGTGGAGCCGTATGCAATGCACAAAAAAAGCCTGTACGGTTATTCAATTTTCTCCGTTTTTTTGGTTCTCTCGCCTCATTCTGCGAAATCGAGGAACCTTTTCTATTATATCATCAGGGTAATGATCCATCAACCCGCTAGTTCGTTTTATGAGGCACAAACGGGAGAATTTATCTTGGAAGCGGAAGAACTACTAAAAATTCGCGAAACCATCACAAGGGTTTATGTACAAAGAACGGGCAAACCTATATGGGTTGTATCCGAAGACATGGAAAGGGATGTTTTTATGTCAGCAACAGAAGCCCAAGCTCATGGAATTGTTGATCTTGTAGCGGTTCAATAAGAAATAGGAGCGATTTCATGCAAATCTACAATTGCTAATTTTATATCTTTTTAAATTAAAGGTTTAATTTCATATTCTCTTCAATATTAACAAAAATATATATTGAAGAGAAGTAATTCATAATTAGCCGGTTAGAACCAATCTAAACCAGCCCATTATTTATATGATTCCGTATGCCAACCATTAAACAACTTATTAGAAATACAAGACAGCAAATCCGAAATGTCACGAAATCCCCAGCGCTTCGGGGATGCCCTCAGCGACGAGGAACATGTACTCGGGTGTATGTGCGACTCGTTTAGATCATAGACTGAGACACAAAAAGTAAATTCTTTTTGAAATATCAAGGATCAGTACCTGTGAATAAAATAGAATGGAGGAACTGGATTCATTATTTAAAAAAGATAGATCGTTCATATCTTCTATTGTGTCTGAAACTTATGGTTTCCATTGGTGCAAATCCAATCAACTCCATTTTTTAGAAAACCCCCAATGATAACAAATGGTTATCCATTAAGCGGGGGAAATTCCATTTTTTATTAAAAAAATTCCACTCTTGAAAGAAAAGAACGGACTAACAGGGTAAACGACCAAATCAATTTTCAAAATGAAATACCGTTACTGTATAAAGTGGATCTCATTGTGAAAGACCTATTACTGGAATATTCATGGGGTAGAGCCAAAGAATGTGAATTGTACAAGTTACCCATAGTATTGATTAATTACAAGAAGGAGCTCCGGTGTATAGAGAGGACCTCACCGTTTTCGAAGTAACCATAGAAACGAAGGAACCCACTATTTATCCATTTCTATTTACTACTTTTTGTAGTTATTCTATTTTTTATATCAAGTATCAAGGCAATTTCTCCTTTCAAAGCAAAGGAAAATACCTAGCAAAAAATAGTGGTCGGGAAGGTTAGATTAGCAAAAGCCATTGGAATTTTTTTTATACATTGGAATAATTCGTTTGGTTATTAATGACTAGTAAAGAGGAAAAGAATAACGAAAAAAAGAATTAGTTATTCATCAAAGTTTGATTTATTCAATGACTAGAATTAAACGCGGGTATATAGCTCGGAGGCGTAGAACAAAACTTCGTTTATTTGCATCAAGCTTTCGAGGGGCTCATTCACGACTTACACGAACTATGACTCAACAGAGAATAAGAGCTTTAGTTTCAGCTCATCGGGATAGGGGTAAAAGAAAAAGAGATTTTCGTCGTTTATGGATCACTAGACTAAATGCTGTAATTCACGAGACGGGGGTATTCCATAGTTATAATAGATTCATACACAATCTGTACAAGAAGCAATTACTTCTTAATCGGAAAATACTTGCACAAATAGCTCTATTAAATAGGAGTTGTCTTTATACGATTTCGAATGAGATCAAAGAATAAGGCGATTGGAAGAAATCCACTAAAATATTTGAAATAGAGTTCTAAGGAGAATGAGCTCGGGGAAGGTAGAGTAGAAATTAGTATTAGAAAAAAAGTAATCAAAACAAAAGGAGGGTATATAGTCGCTAAAAAAAGAGTTATTCTTTTTCTTTTTGACGATTCTTTTCTTTTTTTTTTTTTTTTTTTATGACAGACACAGACGTAACAATCAAATTTTGATTCTTGATTGGAGTTGTCGAACAAAATATTAACCTCTTTTTGAATTCCTTCAGATTGGAATTGTTATTCAATTGAAGAATAAGTCTATTTTTTTCTGGTTCTAAGGCTAGTAGTTCTAGGGGTCGACTCACTTCTTTCAAATTGTTTCTGATTATTAAGAAAAGGTAACAAAGATAAAATACGAGCTTGTTTTATAGCCATAGTAATTAATCGTTGTTGTTTTAAAGTCACTCTATTCACCCGTCTAGATAATATTTTTCCTTGTTCACTAATAAATCGACTAATTAAACTCATGTTTCTATAATCAATTCGATCCCCCGATTGGATCGGGGGCAAACGCCTACGAAAAGATCGCTTGGATTTAGTAAAAGGTCGCTTAGATTTATTCATAATTTTTTATTCCTTATCTCTAAAATCCTATTTTGATCGGATGAAAATAAAAACAATTTATATTTCTATATAGATTATATTTCTATATAGAATAGAATTAAGAATATAGGATTCGATTTCTTTCTATTGATTTATTTGTTTATATTTATATATATGTTTATATTTATATATATATGTAATAATATATTATTATAGAATATAGATACTATCATTATTCCTGTTCTTAAAATAAAAGTTGACATACAAGCACTTAATTTGATCTATTTCTTGATTTCCCCGTGAATTGTATGTTTAAAACAATAGGGACAAAATTTTCTCAATTCCAATCGACTCGGGGTGTTATGCCGATTCTTTTGGGTAATATATCTAGAAATTCCCGCCGATTCTTTCTTAATATCATTTCGAACGCAACTGGTACATTCCAAAATAATTGTGACTCGAACATCTTTACCCTTGGCCATGAAACCTCCTTTGGATTTATGATTCAACCCAATCTTCTATTTTAATTTTAGGATCCAGAAAGAACAAGAACCAAAAAAATAGAAGCTGTTAAATAAAAAAATTTTCTGAAATATTTCGTTGCAATGAATATTAATTTGAAAACTATATTTAAAATCTTTGTACAGGATTTTTTTAAGTATCTCATAGTATACTCTTTCTCTAGCAACACCTTTTTTGTTCTATATACTAATTGAAATTGAATTGGATTCTGAACCCTCCTTTTTATGACCTTTTGCCCCCCCCCTTTTTCAAATTTATTCTAAAAAAATAATTCGAAAAAAGGGGGGGGGGGGGAGAATTAGTCCCCGATCGTTGATCGTATCTCTAAAATTTTTAACCCTTTATAATGTTAATAACTAGAATGAAAAAAAGGGAAATGTTAATGCATCTGGAAATAAACGATTAATCTCTATTAATAAACCTGCTAACGAACCGAACCATAGAGTACTTAGTACCGGTGCTACGGAAAGATATGTTTTTAGATCTCGCATTTGAAATCCTCCTTCTTTATTGTATTACAATATATTCTTTATTGTATTACAATATATATAGTAATATATATAACTACATATGTACATGTAGTTAGTAAGTTCTTGTATTTTTATACGTAACCCCCCCGTTTTCAAAATTAGAATTGAAATATTGTCTACTAGAATGATCGTATAGATTCCATTTTCAAATGGAACCGCCTTTTTATGTAAAATTGAAATTGAGAGAATTTTCGTCAAAAAAGTCATTTTTTTAATTCTATTTTAATTACATAATATATATGTTTGTTATCTGATATGAGAAAAAAACGAAGGATGTGGAAAACAAGACAGGAATTCTTTACAATGATACTGTAAACCAATTGAAAGGGATGTAGCGCAGCTTGGTAGCGCGTTTGTTTTGGGTACAAAATGTCACGGGTTCAAATCCTGTCATC